TGGGAAATGTGAGAGGGCTAGGGCACTTATATACTTGCTTTGGCTGGAGTGCTAATTTGAGTATTGGGGGTGGGATAAATTTGCATAATTATCTAGGGGGGAGCCTGTTAAAAATAATAGTAAACATATATAGGGGGGGGGGGGGGGGGGAAAGGTAAGGTATGGTAGAATATACGTTATAGTACTTGTATGTCCTGCTACCATTGACTGCCATGCCCATGCCTACCATTATGCTGGTGCTCAAGGTGCAGTTAAGTCCAGCTACAATTCATGCTCCGGGTCGGGGCCTTTGACGGCCATAGCTGAGTCCAAGCATCCCCGAAAATTAAAAAATACCAAATGCATGACACCACAGTTATGTGTGAGCATGGGCTGATTAGTCACTAGTCCATCGAGATGTCTTATTTAAGGGGAAAGAGTGGGCGATTTTAGATGAGATGGCCCTGAAGAAAGAACCAGATGTCTGATAAAGTTCATTAAATAGCTACCCCCACAGTTAATGGGCCCGGAGCGAGAAGAGGGATCCCTGCCAAGCGGGTTGATGGTTTCACGCGGCATGGTCATCAAGCTCGTGATCTAATGGACGGGATATGCATGTTGACAAGGACGGATTTGACTTTGATGTGCCATGTATGATTAACCAGTTTCATGTACTATGCACTGCTAATGAGTTAAATTACATGCTTATATGCATGGACTGGGCAATTTAATGTACTACGTACATTTATGTGTTTGGTACATTAATTATATGTACTGTGCTTATTATTCATGTACTAGATAATGAAATGTACTATATACATATTATGTCCTTAGTACATTAATTATATGTACATACCCACATCCATGTACTAGCTAGTGTAATGTGTTATTTACATGTTATGTTTGTAGTACATTGACCGTGTGGGCTCGTTCATGTATGTACTCTGAACATATTATGTATGGCAAGTTAGACATGTTCTTGTTGCATGAAATGTGGATGTGCGTTGTTGCACATGTAAGGCTGTGGAGTGCTAAGTCCGTGTTAAGTTTCTGGGATTTTTGAGAAATTTAATACTGGGAAGGCTCTTGGTATTTATGTGGTTATATTGATAGTGTTTCAGGGAGTAGTTTAAATAGAACCTCAGCTTTGGGTGTTGATAGTGGAGCTATAGCTTCTTCCTTGAGTCTTAGGGAGGTTGGTTGTTCTCCTTCTCTGGTTTACAAGACCAGTATACTTATTGTACTACAAAGACTTATCTTCATTTTAGGAGGTTATTTTCAATAGTGCTTGCTATTGGTATTAGAACTAGAATTAGTAGGAAGTATATGATTGATGCTAATTGTCCAATAATAATGTATGGGTGTTCAACCGGCTGTCCTCCAATTCATGTGAGTGTTAGTAAGTCTGCTACTAGAATTCAGAATAGGCATTGACTGAATGGCCGGAACATTATGCTTCGTTGTTTTGATGTGTGGAGTATGGGTGTGAGGATTAAAATGAGGATTGAGAGAACTAGGGCCAGGACGCCTCCTAGTTTATTGGGGATTGATCGTAGGATTGCATATGCGAATAGGAAATACCATTCTGGTTTAATGTGAGGGGGAGTGTTGAGTGGGTTTGCTGGGGTGTAGTTATCTGGGTCTCCAAGTAGGTCAGGTGTGAATAATACTAAGAGTAATAAAGCTAGAATTAGTAATAGGGCGCCTAGGATATCTTTGATTGTGTAATAAGGATGAAATGGGATTTTGTCTGTGTCTGATGAGATTCCTGTGGGGTTATTGGACCCTGTTTCGTGGAGAAAGAGTAGGTGTACTATGGCTAGGGCTGCGATGATAAATGGAAAGATGAAGTGAAAGGCAAAGAATCGGGTAAGGGTTGCTTTGTCCACCGAGAATCCTCCTCAGATTCATTCTACCAGGTTTGTGCCAATATATGGAATTGCTGAGAGGAGATTAGTAATGACTGTAGCCCCTCAAAATGATATTTGTCCTCACGGAAGTACGTAGCCTATGAATGCTGTGGCTATTGTTGCGAATAGGAGAATTACTCCAATATTTCATGTTTCAATAAAGGTATATGATCCGTAGTATAGGCCCCGTCCGACGTGTATAAATAGGCAGATAAAAAATATTGACGCTCCGTTTGCGTGTATATATCGAATGATTCAGCCATAGTTTACATCTCGGCAGATGTGGGTAACAGAGGAGAATGCTGTTGTTGTGTCAGCTGTGTAGTGTATTGCTAGGAATAGGCCTGTTAGGATTTGTAAAATTAGGCAGATACCCAAGAGAGAGCCAAAGTTTCATCATGATGAGATGTTTGACGGGGCTGGGAGGTCAATAAATGCGTTGTTAACAATTTTTATTAGAGGGTGAGTTTTTCGAATGTTGGTCATTGGTGTTCTTGTAGTTGAATAACAACGATGGTTTTTCATATCATCAGTCATGGTTAGATTCCATGTAAGAATAATGATAATGTATATTGTGTTTATTTTAAGCGTTATTTTTGTGATTGGTTTTGTGGGATTTTCTTCAAAACCTTCACCTATTTATGGAGGGTTGGGTTTAATTGTAAGTGGTGGGGTTGGTTGTGGAATTGTATTGAATTTTGGTGGGTCTTTTTTAGGTTTAATGGTCTTTTTAATTTATTTGGGGGGTATAATAGTGGTTTTTGGTTATACAACGGCTATGGCTACAGAACAGTATCCTGAAATTTGGGTTTCTAATAAAGTTGTTATGGGGGCGTTTATGACTGGTTTGTTAATAGAATTTTTTATGGTTTGTTATGTATTGAAGGAGAAGGAGGTGGAGATTGTGTTTGAGTTTAATGGTTTGGGAGATTGGGTTATTTATGATACAGGAGATTCTGGGTTTTTTAGTGAGGAGGCTATGGGGATTGCGGCTTTATATAGCTATGGCACTTGGCTGGTAATTGTGACTGGCTGGTCCTTGTTAATTGGTGTTGTAGTTATTATAGAGGTTACTCGTGGAAATTAAATAGAATTATGCTGGTAAGAATTGTAATTAGAAAAGAGAGGAAATATAATTTGATTAGGCCCTTCTGGTTTGTGATTGTGGTGGATATTTTTGTTTGTATTAGTGAAGTGGTTTTTGGTAAAACATTTTCTAATCAGATTAGGTCTAGGAGAGAGGATGCTGATTTTTGGCTTATTGTTAGGCTTATGTAAGGGGTTATGCGGTGTATAATTGTGGGATAGTATCCTAGAAGGTTAGAAAATTTGAATGTATTTGAGGGGTAATTGAATTTTAGATAATATGTTATATTGCTAATTTCTAGTGCTAGGATAAAGCCTAGGATTGTGACTATGAGAGCTATCATTTTTAGATAGTAGGGTATAGTTATTTGAGGAATTATTGTTGGAGGAATGTTGTTAGAGATGATGAACCCTGCGAAAAGGCTTCCTATTAGTAGGCGCTTGATTGAATTGGTTAGGGGGGAGTTGTTTTCGTTAATAATAATTAGAGTTGGGAATCGAGGTTGTCCTAGTAGTGCAAAGAAGATAATGCGAGTACTGTAGATGGCTGTGAAGGAGGTGGCAATTAATGTTATTAGGAGGGCTCAGGCGTTTGTATATGACGTGTTGGCGGATTCAATAATTAGATCTTTAGAGTAGAATCCGGTTAGGAATGGCATTCCAGTGAGTGCGAGGCTGCCGATAATCAGGGCTGTTGTGGTAAATGGCATGGCTTTAAATAGGCCTCCTATTTTTCGAATGTCTTGTTCGTTATTTAGGTTGTGAATGATGGAGCCGGAGCATATGAAAAGTATGGCTTTAAAGAAGGCATGGGTGCAGATGTGGAGGAATGCTAGGTAGGGTTGATTGATGCCAATTGTTACTATTATAAGGCCTAGTTGGCTGGATGTGGAAAAGGCAACGATTTTTTTGATATCATTTTGGGTTAGAGCGCACATTGCTGTGAATAGTGTAGTGATAGCCCCTAGACATAGTATAATGGATTGAATAAATTTGTTGTCTTCTGTTAGTGGGTGGAAGCGGATAAGCAGGAAAATTCCTGCTACTACTATTGTGCTTGAGTGAAGTAAGGCTGAGACAGGGGTTGGACCTTCTATTGCTGATGGTAGTCATGGATGTAGGCCAAATTGTGCGGATTTTCCGGTTGCAGCTAAGACTAGGCCTATTAAGGGTAGATTGGAATTGTTTGGTTTTAAAATAAAGATCTGTTGGAGATCTCAGGTGTTAAGGTTGGTTAAGAATCATGCTATTGATAAAATAAGTCCGATGTCGCCAATGCGGTTATAGAGAATTGCTTGTAGAGCCGCTGTGTTTGCGTCTGTTCGTCCATGTCATCATCCAATGAGTAGAAATGATATGATTCCAACTCCTTCTCAGCCAACAAATAGTTGAAATAAGTTGTTCGCAGTGACGAGAATAAGTATTGTGATGAGAAATAGGAGTAGATATTTAAAGAATTGGTTGATATTGGGATCTGAGTGTATATATCATATTGAGAACTCTATGATGGATCATGTAACAAATAATGCTACTGGGACAAATATTATTGAGAAGTAATCTATTTTGAAGCTAAGTGATAGTTTAAGGGTTTGGATAGTTAGTCAGTGTCAGTTTGAGATAATTATTTCTTGTCCTGTGTGAATAAATATTATTGTGGGGATTATGCTGACTAAGAAGGCACATGAAATGGTTGTTTTAACATAGAGTGGGTAGTTAGAGGTTTTATAGGTGTTAGAGCTTGTTATTATGATGGGGATAGTTAATAGGAGTAAGGTTGTTAATGTGAGAGAGGAAAATATGTTTATTACTTTTATTTGGAGTTGCACCAATTTTTTGGCTCCTAAGGCCAATGGATTACTACTATCCTTTAAAAGTTTGAAAAAGCCACATTGTTAGACGTGGGGGCATAGAATTAGCAGTTCTTGCATACTTTTTCGGTAAATAAGAAGGTATTGGTTTCTATTGTTAGATTCACAATCTAATGTTTTTTTTAAACTATATTTACAGTAGAGGGGTCCTAGAATAATTTTTGGGTTTAGAGATAGAAGTAATAGGGGTAATATATGTAATGATATAAGTGCATTTTCTCGTGTGAAAGAAGGCGAGATGTTGTTGATATGGTGGGTATATTTGCCCCGTTGTGTTATGATAAGTATATAAAGGGAGTATAGGGCGGTAATCACTATGTTTAGTCCTATTAAAATGATTGTAATGTTAGATCATGAGAAGCTCGATATCACTACAAATAGTTCTCCAATCAGGTTAATTGTTGGGGGCAGAGCTAGATTAGTCAGGCTCGCTAGGAGTCATCAGGTGGCTATTAATGGTAGAAATATTTGTAAGCCGCGGGCTAATATTATTGTTCGACTGTGAATTCGTTCGTAGTTAGAGTTTGCTAGGCAGAAAAGTATAGAGGATGTAAGGCCGTGGGCGATTATTAGAGCTGTGGCCCCTATATAGCTTCAAGGTGTTTGAATGAGGATGGCTACGATGACGAGTGCTATATGACTGACAGAAGAGTATGCAATGAGCGATTTTAGGTCTGTTTGACGGAGGCAGATTGAGCTGGTTATAATTATTCCTCATAGAGATAATATAATGAAGGGGTATGCCATAAAGTCGGTTACTGGGTTTAGGAGTATTGTGACTCGCAATATTCCATAGCCTCCTAGTTTTAGTAGGATTGCTGCGAGGACTATTGATCCTGCAATGGGGGCTTCTACATGGGCTTTGGGCAGTCAGAGGTGGAGGCCGTACAATGGTATTTTAACTATAAAAGCTATTATGCATGCTAGTCATATGAAAATGTTAGATCAGGAATTGGGCATTGGTTGTACCCAGAATTGAAGGATTAGGAAATTTAGGGACCCTGTTGTATTTTGAATGTAAATTAGAGCAACTAGAAGGGGTAAAGATCCTGTTAATGTGTAAAATAGAAAATAGAGGCCAGCGTTTAGGCGTTCTGTTTGGTTTCCTCATCGGGTAATAATAATTAGTGTTGGAACTAGTGTTGCTTCAAATAGGATGTAGAAAAGGATTAGTTCTGTAGCAGTAAACGTTATGATTAGGAATAATTGTAACAGAATTAGCATTGTAATAAATAGTTTTTTTCGGGTTAGATTTTCTTTTGAGAGATGATGTTGGCTGGCTATTAGTATTAGGGGCAGAAGTCATATAGTTAGAATTAGTAGTGGTGTGGATAGAGGGTCGGAGAAGAAAATTAGTGAAAAGTTGAGGCCGTTATCACCAAATTGATTTATTAGGAGTAGGCTTGTGAGGCTAATTAATAGGCTGTATATTGTGGGATTAATTCAGATCATGTTGTTTTTTGATAATCAAGTCAGGGGTATAAGCATTACTGTAGGAATAATATATTTTAGCATTGTAGTAAGTTAAGATTTTGTACGTAGTCAGTGCCATATGTATTTGATACTATTACTAGCAGGGATAGGCCTAGTGCTGCTTCGCAGGCTGCGAAGACTAGAAGGATAATAGGTATTATACTAGCTAGTGTGAAATGTGAATTTAGGATTATTAGAGTTGCTATAATAAATAGGGAGAGTATTATTCCTTCTAGACATAGGAGGGAGGATATTAAGTGGGATCGGTACATCAATAACCCTGCAAGAGATACTGTGAATGCTATCATGATGTTTATATACACAAGAGACATTTGGTAATTATGAGTTTAATCATAATCTAATGAGTCGAAATCATTTATTTTGTTTTAAACTAAATACCATACTCAGTCCATTCCAGTCCTTTTTGGATTCATTCATAGGCTAGACTCACGGCTAGTAAAGTGATTAATAATAAAGCTATTGTTAGTATTGTGTTCAGGTTAGTTGTTTGTGAGGCTCATGGAAGTGGTAGAAGTAGTGCGATTTCTAGGTCAAACAGTAGGAATGTAATGGCGATTAGGAAAAATTTTATAGAGAAAGGGAGGCGGGCTGATCCTATAGGATCAAATCCACATTCGTATGGGCTTGTTTTTTCTGAGTATGCGTTTAATTGGGGAAGTCAGAATGCGATAGTGACAAGTAGCGTGGCCAATGTAAGGTTAGTTAAGAGAGCCAGTATTAGGTTTATTATTCTTTTTCGGATTTTACCGAAACTAACTGATTGGAAGTCAGTTGTACTAATTAATACTAAAAGAATATGAACCTCATCAGTAGATAGAGACATAGAGGAAAAGTCATACTACGTCTACAAAGTGTCAGTATCAGGCGGCAGCTTCAAAGCCGAAATGGTGATTAGAGGTAAAGTGAAATTTTAGTTGGCGAAAGAAGCAAACAATTAGGAAAGTAGATCCGATGATGACGTGGAGGCCGTGGAAGCCTGTAGCTACGAAGAAGGTTGAGCCGTAGACTCCGTCTGAGATAGTAAATGGTGCTTCGTAATATTCTGAGGCTTGTAGTAACGTAAAGTATACGCCTAATGTGATGGTAATAAACAGGGCTTGTAGTATGTGATTACGGTTACCTTCTATGAGACTATGGTGAGCTCAGGTAATGGAGACCCCTGAGGCTAGGAGAACAGAAGTATTAAGTAATGGAACTTCTAAAGGATTAAGTGGATTAATGCCCGTTGGAGGTCAACAGCCGCCTAATTCAGGGGTAGGGGCGAGGCTTGAGTGGTAAAATGCTCAGAAAAACCCGGTAAAGAAAAGGACTTCGGAGATAATGAAGAGAATTATTCCGTATCGAAGGCCTTTTTGGACGGTTGGAGTGTGGTGTCCTTGAAAAGTACTTTCTCGGATGATGTCTCGTCATCATTGATATATTGTGAGTATATTTGTTGTTAGGCCTAGCATAAGTAGGGCTGTTGAGTTGAAGTGGAATCATATAATTAGGCCGGATGTTATTAATAGGGCTGATAGTGCTCCTGTGAGGGGTCAGGGGCTTGGGTTTACTATGTGATAAGCATGGGTTTGGTGTGTCATTATGTATTGTCGTGCAGGTATAGGCTGACTAGAAGGGTAAATACGTAAGCTTGAATTATAGCTACTGCGAATTCAAGAATTGTCAGTAGAATGAGAATAATAAATGTAATGAGAGCTGTTGTAGTGCTGATACTTATTAATGCGAGTGTGGCTCCTCCGATTAGGTGAATTAGTAAGTGGCCTGCTGTAATATTAGCTGTTAATCGTACAGCAAGGGCAATTGGTTGAATAAAAAGGCTGATAGTTTCGATAATTACTAGTATTGGGATCAGTGGGGTTGGGGTTCCTTGTGGTAGGAAATGGGCAAGCGATGCTTTAGTTTTATTGCGGAAGCCTGTGATTACGGCTCCTGCTCATAGGGGAATAGCCATGCCTAAGTTTATTGATAGTTGTGTGGTTGGTGTAAATGAGTGGGGTAGGAGACCTAATAGGTTGGTTGATCCAATGAATAGAATTAGGGACATTAATATCAATGCTCATGTTTGTCCTTTGGGGTTATGGATGCTTATCATTTGTTTTGATATAAGTTGGAGTGCTCATTGTTGAAGGGAAATAAGACGGTTATTTGTCAGTCGGTTTGATGTTGGGAATAATAAGCTAGGAAATAGGACGATGAGTGTTGCTAGAGGAAGACCAAAAATTACAGGGGTAATGAAAGAGGCAAATAGATTTTCGTTCATTTTGTTTCTCAGGGCTTACTTTGTGTTAGCTTTTTAGTTAATATTAATTCTGGGTTATGATGAAAATTATGTTTTGAGATTTTTAGTTGAAAGATGATGAAAAGGGTTAAAAATATTGATAGGATTATCGTAAGTCATGTTGATGTGTCTAGTTGTGGCATTCCACCAAGGAGGACATAATTCCTCAGTCTTTAACTTAAAAGGTTAATGCTAATGTAGCTTCTTGGTGATTTTATAGTATTGATGCGGATCATTTCTCAAAATATTTTAGTGGGACTAGTTCAAGGACAATTGGTATAAAACTGTGATTTGATCCGCAGATCTCTGAGCATTGGCCATAATACAGACCTGGTCGGGTTGATATAAGGGTTGTTTGATTTAAGCGGCCTGGGATCGCGTCTGTTTTCAGTCCTAGAGAAGGTACTGCTCATGAGTGTAGTACATCTTCGGAGGAAATTAGCATTCGAATTGTTATTTCTATAGGCAGCACAACTCGGTTATCTACCTCCAATAGTCGAAGCTCTCCGGGCTTTAACTCTGACGTTGGAATTATGTAGGAGTCGAAGCTTAGATCTTCATAGTCTGTATATTCATAGCTTCAGTATCACTGATGCCCTATGGTTTTTACTGTGAGAGATGGATTATTAATTTCGTCTATTATGTATAGAATGCGTAAGGATGGAAGGGCGATTAGAATCAAGATAATAGCGGGTAGAATAGTTCAGATTGTCTCTACTTCTTGAGCATCCATAGTACTAGTATGGGTTAGTTTTGTTGTGAGTATAAGTGAGATAATATAGAGTACTAGGGAGCTAATTAGGAAAACGATTATTAGTGTATGATCATGGAAATGTAACAGTTCTTCTATGATAGGTGATGTTGCATCTTGAAATCCTAGTTGTATGGGATATGCCATATGAGATGTACAGGGATTTCACTTGTAATTTAATCTTGACAAGATTACGTAATGTTTTACTAACATCTCATTAATTGAGAGAGACATAGTGGCTATGATGTTGGCTTGAAACCAATAATAGGGGGTTCGATTCCTTCCTTTCTTATTTTAGGTTAACATATGTGGGTTCTTCAAATGTATGATATGGTGGAGGGCATCCATTTAGTCATTCTAGGTTTGTTGTTGTCAGGTCAACGGTTATAACTTCTCGTTTAGATGCAAATGCTTCTCAGATAATAAAAATTATTAGTACTACTGCTGTAAGTGAGATAAATGAGCCTATAGATGAGATAGTATTTCACATCGTATATGCGTCTGGATAATCAGAGTATCGTCGTGGCATACCGGAAAGTCCTAGGAAATGTTGCGGGAAGAAGGTCATGTTTACACCTACAAATATAATTGCGAAGTGAATTTTGGCTCATGTAGTGTTAAGGGTATATCCTGAGAATAGTGGAAATCAGTGCACAAAGCCCCCTATAATGGCAAAAACGGCTCCTATAGATAATACATAGTGAAAATGTGCTACTACATAGTATGTGTCATGAAGGACAATGTCAAGAGAGGAGTTGGCCAGAACAATGCCAGTTAATCCCCCAACTGTAAATAGGAAAATGAAGCCTAGGGCTCATATCATGGCAGGAGATCATTTAATGTTACCTCCGTGAAGTGTAGCTAGTCAGCTAAAGACTTTCACTCCAGTTGGAATGGCAATAATTATGGTAGCTGATGTAAAGTAGGCTCGTGTGTCTACGTCTATACCAACTGTGAACATGTGGTGGGCTCATACAATAAACCCTAGAAATCCGATTGATATTATAGCCCATACTATTCCCATGTACCCAAATGGTTCCTTTTTTCCAGAATAATAGGTTACAATGTGGGAGATTATTCCAAACCCTGGTAAAATGAGAATATAGACTTCTGGGTGTCCGAAAAATCAGAATAGATGTTGATAAAGGATAGGATCTCCTCCTCCTGCTGGATCAAAGAAGGTTGTGTTTAGGTTTCGGTCTGTTAGTAGTATTGTAATGCCGGCAGCTAGTACTGGGAGTGACAGAAGTAATAATACTGCAGTGATAAGTACTGATCAAACAAACAGGGGTGTTTGATATTGTGATATTGCAGGGGGTTTTATATTGATGATTGTTGTAATAAAATTGATAGCTCCTAGAATTGAGGAGACACCTGCCAAGTGCAAAGAGAAAATGGTTAAATCCACGGAGGCTCCTGCATGGGCTAGATTGCCTGCGAGAGGGGGATAGACGGTTCAGCCAGTTCCTGCCCCAGCTTCGACTATAGAGGATGCTAGGAGTAGCAAGAAGGAGGGAGGAAGGAGTCAAAAACTTATGTTATTTATTCGAGGGAATGCTATATCAGGAGCACCAATTATCAGAGGAACTAGTCAGTTACCAAATCCCCCAATTATAATGGGCATAACTATAAAGAAAATTATTACAAATGCATGTGCGGTTACAATTACGTTATAAATCTGGTCGTCTCCGAGTAACGTTCCTGGCTGGCCTAGTTCAGCGCGAATTAGTAAGCTTAGGGCGGTTCCTACCATGCCAGCTCAGGCACCAAATAGAAGGTATAGGGTACCGATATCTTTATGGTTAGTTGAGAATAGTCAACGGTTAATGAACATAGGTAAAATGGCTGAGTAAGCATTAGACTGTAAATCTAAGGACAGAGGTGAGATTCCTCTTTTTATCAGGCCTTGTGGTGAGTATCACATTGAATTGCAAATTCAAAGAAGCAGCTTCAATTCTGCCGGGGCTTCTCCCGCCTTTTTTTTTTCGCGGCGGGAGAAGTAGACTGAAGCCAGTTGTTTAGGGTATTTAGCTGTTAACTAAAATTTCGTGGGGGTAGAGCCCACCAGTCTAGTGAGGATTTAGCTTAATTAAAGTGGTTGATTTGCATTCAATTGATGTAAGATGTAGTCTTGCAATCCTTATCAGGAATTAAGTAAATTATACTTGCTTAGGGCTTTGAAGGCTCTTGGTCTATTTTAACCTAAATTCCTATTCTAGGATAGATAGGATTGGTGTGAGTGGTAAAATTATGGTGGATAATACAGATATTACTGGCAAGAGGGTCATTTGTTTTGTAGTGGAAAATTGTCATTTTATTTTTATGTTATTAGTGGAGGGAAATATGGTAAGTGCTGTCGAGTACGTGAGTCGTATGTAGAAATATAGGTTTAATAGTGCTGTAATTGCTATTAGAGTGGGTAAGATAATGTTATCATTTTTTGTTATTTCTTGAATAATTATTCATTTTGGCATAAATCCTGATAATGGGGGGAGTCCTCCTATTGATAGGAGGGTGGTGAGGACTAGGACCGTTATGATGGGTGTTTTGTTTCACGTATGCGATAGTGATAAGGTAGTTGTGGTTGAGTTAGCTATAAATAATATAAATATAGTGGAGGTTATGATGATGTAGATGGTTAGGTTTAGTAGTGTTATGGTGGGATTATAAAGTAATACTGCTGTTATTCATCCTATGTGGGCGATTGATGAGTAGGCTATGATTTTTCGTAGTTGGGTTTGGTTTAGTCCCCCTCAGCCTCCAATTATGATTGACAGAATGGATAAAGTTAAAATTAGATTTAGGTTTATGAATGGGGAGATTTGATATAATACAGATATGGGTGCTAGTTTTTGTCATGTAAGTAGGATTAGGCCGGAAAACAAAGAGATGCCTTGTGTTACTTCTGGGACTCAGAAGTGGAATGGAGCTATTCCTAGTTTTATGGCGAGGGCCATTGTTATAAGTATGGAGGCTGTTGGGTTAAACAGTTTTATTACGGTTCATTGGCCTGAAAATAGTAAGTTAATAATGACTGCTATTATTAGTAGTATTGAGGCTGTTGATTGAGTTAGGAAATATTTGGTTGATGCTTCTGTGGCTCGTGGGTTGTATTTTTTTATTATAATAGGAATAATAGCAAGTATGTTTATTTCGAATCCGATTCAGATGAGTAGTCAGTGGGAACTGATTATAACGATAGTAGTTCCGAGTATGATGGTTAATATGATAATAATAAAGGTGATTGGATTTATTAGTACGGGAAGGATGTAAACCAACATTTTCGGGGTATGGGCCCGATAGCTTAATTAGCTGACCTTACTATTAGAGTTTGGTGTAATTGGGAGCACGAAGAGTTTTGGGCTCTTAGGAGTAGGTTCAATTCCTATAGTTCTAGAAATAAGAGGGCTTGAACCTCTATTTTTTACTCTATCAAAGTAACTCTTTTGTCAGACATATTTCTTATGTTTGTGGGGGGATACTTGATAGGAGAATGGGTAATGATACATGTCATATGCATAGGGCTAGTGTTAGGGGTAGGAAATTTTTTCATAGTAAGTGTATTAATTGGTCGTAGCGGAATCGAGGATAGGATGCTCGGATTCATAGAAAGGTGATTGTGAGTAATAGAGATTTAATGGTAAAGTTGATTGTATAGAGTTCTGGGATGTATGGATTATTGAATGCTCCTAGAAAAAGAGTTGTTGTGAAAATGTTTATTATAATGATATTTGCGTATTCTGCTATGAAAAAGAGGGCAAACGGTCCTGCTGCATATTCTACGTTGAAGCCTGAGACTAGTTCTGATTCTCCTTCGGTAAGGTCGAATGGTGCTCGGTTTGTTTCTGCTAGTGTTGAGATAAATCATATTATTGCTAGAGGTCATGCTGGAAAAATTAATCATACTTGTTCTTGTGTAATAATTAATGTAGAGAGGGTAAAGGATCCGTTTATTAATAATACTGATAGAAGAATAATTGCTAGTGTAACTTCATATGAGATTGTTTGTGCTACTGCTCGTAAAGCTCCAATGAGTGCGTATTTTGAGTTGGAGGCTCAGCCGGATCAGAGAATTGAATATACGGCTAGGCTTGATATAGCTAGTATAAATAGGACTCCTAGATTTATGTTAATAAGGGGGTGGGGCATGGGCAGGGGAATCCATATGGTCAGGGCTAGGGTCAGAGCTAGGATGGGCGCTAGAATGAATATTGAGATTGAGGATGTGGCGGGTCGTAGAGGTTCCTTGATGAAGAGTTTGATAGCATCCGCGATTGGTTGGAGTAGGCCGTATGGGCCTACTACGTTTGGACCTTTTCGAAATTGTATGTAGCCTAAAATTTTTCGTTCAACTAATGTAAGGAACGCCACGGCTAGGAGAATAGGGACAATAAGTGTTAAAATGTTAATTATGAACATTTTGTTAAGGAGAGGATTTGAATCTCTGGATATAAAGGTTTAAGTTTTACGCAATTACCGGGCTCTGCCACCTTAACTTGGCCCTTTTCTAGGGCAGGGTTTGTCTGTGAATTTAATTAAGATTATATCATTAATTATTTTAGGGCGCTTTTTGAAGTTGGCCCTATTTCTCTTGTCCTTTCGTACTGGGAGAAATTCATAATAGATAGAAACCGACCTGGATTACTCCGGTCTGAACTCAGATCACGTAGGACTTTAATCGTTGAACAAACGAACCTTTGATAGCGGCTGCACCATCGGGATGTCCTGATCCAACATCGAGGTCGTAAACCCTATTGTCGATATGGACTCTTGAATAGGATTGCGCTGTTATCCCTAGGGTAACTTGTTCCGTTGATCAAATTTTTTGGATCAATAAGCGATTATTTGATTTGACCTGTGGGTCTAGTCTTTAAAATCGCTCGGAGGATTTTTTGTTCTCCGAGGTCACCCCAACCAAAACTGTTAGTCCATAGAGGTTGTTGTTATTCCTTGGTGGATTAAATTTGTTTTCTTTGGTCTAATTAGTTAAAGCTCCATAGGGTCTTCTCGTCTTATTTATTTATCCCCGCCTCTTCACGGGGAGGTCAATTTCATTGATTGGAAGTAAGAGACAGTAAAACCCTCGTGTGGCCATTCATACAAGTCCTTATTTAGAGAACAAATGATTATGCTACCTTTGCACGGTCAGGATACCGCGGCCGTTTAACGTCTAGTCACTGGGCAGGCAGTGCCTCTAATACTTGAAATGCTAGAGGTGATGTTTTTGGTAAACAGGCGGGGTTTGTGTTTGCCGAGTTCCTTTTACTTCTTTTAATCTTTCCTTAGTTGCACTCCTATGTCGGATTAACAGTATAATTAATAAATTACTTGTTGTTAGGTTATTTTTATTTGCTGTTAATGGTCAGGATATTATCAGATACTGACTTAAACTTGTGCAAGGAGAAAATATTTCTTATTACTCATATTAACATTATTACTTCTATTTTTTAATAGATTAGTCCAGTATTGTGGCTAGGAGTTGATTGTTTGTTTTTGGAATTAGTGGAGTTTTTATTGTTGAGCTTTAACGCTTTCTTAATTGATGGCTGCTTTTAGGCCTACTATGGTGTTACTGGATTTTACTCTCTAGTCAAGGTTGTAACCGTTTCTAAAAGGCTGTACCTTTTTAGACTAACTTTTAAAGATACAGTAAATTTGTTTAGATTTTTGGTATCTTTAAAGCTGAACTAAAATTCATTTTCTGGACAACCAGCTATCACCAGGCTCGTTAGGCGTGTCACCTCTACTCATAAATCTTCTCACTATTTTGCCACATAGATGAGTTGGTTCTTTATAAACTGTTCATGGGTAGCTCGTCTGGTTTCGGGTTACTTGGCTAAAATTCGTTTTGTCAAGTTCTTACTAGTTAATTCATTATGCAAAAGGTACAAGGGGTAATCTTTGCTTTTTTGTACTTTGATTAATTCTTTCATCATTCCCTTACGGTACTTTCTCTATAGCGCCATATTTTGAATTTCTATCTCCTATACTTTAGATGAGTGGTGAATGTTTTGTTTTATTTGTTTTTGATAGTATAATTAGAAGTGATATTTTGGGCTAGATATAGTTCAAGACATTCATAATGTGTGAAATCTTCTAGGTGTAAACTAGATGCTTTGTTTAAGCTATATCTTGATTTGTCCAAGCACACTTTCCAGTATGCTTACCTTGTTACGACTTGTCTCCTCTTGTATGTTTGTGTGCGTAAATAAGTTTGGGTGCATCTTGATTACTTGAGGAGGGTGACGGGCGGTGTGTGCGTGCTTCATGGCCTAGTTCAACTAAGCACTCTATTCTTAGTTTACTACTAAATCCTCCTTTGGTCATTAGTTTCATAATGACTTTCGTGTTGAATATTCTTGAAATAGAAAATGTAGCCCATTTCTTCCCACTCCATAGGTTACACCTTGACCTAACGTTTTTATGTAATGTGATTGTGCTTACTTTTGTTCCTTTTTTAGGGTTTGCTGAAGATGGCGGTATATAGACTGTATTAGCAAGGACTGGTGAGGTCTATCGGGGTTTATCGATTATAGAACAGGCTCCTCTAGAAGGGTATAAAGCACCGCCAAGTCCTTTGAGTTTTAAGCAGTTGCTTGTAGTACTCTGGCGAATAACTTTGTTTTAGAAATTATCTGTGTTTAGGGCTAAGCATAGTGGGGTATCTAATCCCAGTTTGGGTCTTAGCTATAGTGTGTCAGCTATTGTAGAGTTACTTTCGTTATTTATTTTAGTTATAATTATAGCTTTTTACAGCTTAATTAATGTTTAACTCTATTTAGTGTGGTGCTTAAACACGCTTTACGCCGTGTCCCTGTTGGCTTGGGTTAATCGTATGACCGCGGTGGCTGGCACGAGATTTACCAACCCTAGTCAATATGGCTTAGTCAAACTTTCGTTCATGGCTTAAGTTCTGTCACTGCTGTTTCCCGTGGGGGTGTGGTTAAGCAAGATGTCGTGAGCTACAGGTGTGTGCTTGATATCCGCTCCTCTCAGTCTTATTGATTCAGAGGGCATTTTCACCGGGGTGTGGATGCTTGCATGTGTAAGTCTATTGAAAGTCAACAGGAAGGCTGGGACCAAACCTATGTGTTTATGGAGTTAAAATACTCATCTAGGCATTTTCAGTGCCTTGCTTTGGGGGTTTAAGCTACATTAAC